TCTTTGATACTTCCAAGGGGGTTTCCGCATATTTTGCTTGGGCTTAATCTTTTCTAATTATACTAGAAATCGTATAAGAACTTGTTATAATTGGATTTATTGGATTGTTTCATCAACGGTGTTGGGTCAGAATAACTTTTTGACTCTGCGCCAGTGATTCCCCTATTATTTATTAGTGAACAATAATTGAATAATTCCTTCATAGAGATAGAGGACATAATTCACATGGATATAGTAAATCTCGCTTGGGCTGCTTTAATGGTAGTCTTTACGTTTTCCCTTTCACTAGTAGTATGGGGAAGGAGTGGACTCTAGAAGTACTACTAATTGAGTTTAGGAACTAAACAGTATCACTTTTTTTTTATAGATCGTTCGGCAAAGTTTTTTTTATTTAAAATTTCACTATTTCAATTTAAAATTTTATTTTTAAATTGAAATAGAAATGAAAAATATCTTCATTTCGAAATTCTCTTGGATTTTAGTTGAGTAATGTATTCTATGAATAATAAATATATATGAAGAATACTCTTTCAATCAAAGAAATATTTCAATTATTTCCGTGTTCGTATTTTGAAAGTAAAAAAAGTAAAAGGAATACAAATGGTAGGCAATTTATTCCAACTGAATTCTTCATAAATTTTCTATTTCGATGAACTGACTCTTACCAAAGTTAGATATGGACCATGAGGAAGAACGGAACTTTTTTTTATTTTGTTTACCTCTTTACTGTTCAAAGATCAAAGAGAAAACAATTCGGTTATTCCATTACGTGGATACACATTGGGAAACAACATAGTAGTTGTCCAACGAGATACTGCACATCCTAAAATATTGTCTTGGGCGAGTCACATATTGCGCCGCTTGTTTTAGTTTTACTATTTTAGAAATTTTATTTATGTTTTGCTTGTTTTATTGAACCCATTTCATATCATGGTTCAAATGTTAAAAGTCGACGGGTTTTACTAATCCTTTTCGAAATCCGAAGAAGTTCCCATGGATCATTTGTCAACTCCTCAATCAATGACTTCTTCGTCGGAATGCTAACTAAAAGATTATTTTATTATACCCATCGAAGAAGTCATTGATTCTTTCGATCGGGATTCATATTGAAAATAATCAGAAATCTAGGAATTCGAATCGTAAAAGTCGCTTTCGATTATTTCAAATTAATTTAATTCAAATCAACACAAATTAAATACAAATAGATAAAGCAAAGAAATAGAATTGGGATACTATATAATATACATTATCACTATATATATTATATATACGTAATTTAATCGATTTCTATATATATAGAAAAGGAATATGATAATACTATTGTAGATTGATCTATATTAATCTATATTAAATTAACCCGCATTACAATACAACTTTATACACTACAATAACAATACTAGATAGTATGGTAGAAAGAAATATCTGAATCTTTCTACCATACTATCGTATCTCATAGAATACGACTGATTCTAGTCTCCCCATTTCATTTAAGACGCGAAATTTTTATCCTTTTCTTCTCTGCAATTATTGATAAGAAATAAAAAATCAAGTTTAATTCAAATTAATCACCTTGGCTGACTGTTTTTACGTATATTATAAGTAAAAAAGCAGTAGGAACTAGAATAAACAGTGCAGTAGCAATAAATGCGAGAATATTTACTTCCATAATCTCATTGTTTAATTTTTCTTTAATTCGCAATAACTCGGGAGTTAATCCCATAGAGATAATAAATCTTTCGCCTGTAAATTCAATGGGATGCATTACATCTCGATGATATCGAATCGGATCAATATCATGAATAACAATATCGGAGCTATCAAATCGATTCATCGTCAAGAATTGAATAGTATAACATAGGACGATCTTTTATCCATACTGAACTCAAAATTTGATTCCCGATACAATCAATAATTCCTTTATTTATTTATCATTCTTTCTTTTCTATAACCTACCGCCCTCTTTGTACAATCATCTGATGAAGTATCATCTAACCGCCTTTCCACTTACCATTGGTTCTAAACAAACCCCAACAAACAATAGAAGCTCAATGAAAAAAAGGAAGGAGCTAAGTTATAAACTCCTTTTTTTAATGATCCAATCTTCTTGGAAAACAAAAGAAGTATGATAAAGACGAGTACAAATTCCGGTATAAAAAAATCGAATATTCCATCAAATTAACTATTTTTTTATATATTTATATATAAATTTTAAAAGTTTGTTCTTTCAAGGAAAAACCCTTATAAAAAAAAAATTCATTACCTCGCTAATAAAAAAGTGATCCTTGTTTGATCTTTATTTTTTGAATATCCTCTTTCATTGGATTAGTAATGGGACGCATATATCAAAAGCTCAATGCGAAATTTGAATGAGATAGATTATTTCAAATTAGTAAAATTTGAAATTGAGGTTACACAAAATAGGGCCCGAAAAGGATATACTTTTATTTTAATCTTAAAAAAAAAGTATTCTATACTATTCTATACACAACACAGTAACTATGTTCAATTTTTTTTATATTGTACAAATTCCATTTATGTATGTACTCCCGGGAAACATACAATACTCTACTCTATTTCATATTTCACAGATCGGGAGTAATTGAAAAAGCCAGACCCAGTACAGTACGGTATCCCGTGGAATCCTGAATCTGATGCTAATAATATAATAATTGTACTAATCCACATATGCCTCTCTCCCATCAATCGAATCGGTACTAGTCGAAGAAATGGAAATTCCCCCATTTGGTTGATGATAAATGTGAAACGAAAAAGAAAAAAAGAAGAGGGATCACTGTTGGGAATGAAATTATGTTATTTGGACTTCTTTTCACAAAAAATAGAGAGATGAATTGATATAGTTTTTTATTGGATTTGGATTCGTCGGGACTGACGGGGCTCGAACCCGCAGCTTCCGCCTTGACAGGGCGGTGCTCTGACCAATTGAACTACAATCCCAAGTAAATACCATAATAAAATAAAGTATACATATTTTTATGATTTCATTCTAACCCTTTCAATTTCGATTAGAATTGGCGTGTTGTAACAGAGCTGCGAGTGTGATATATCGATACCCATATGTATATGTACTTTAGTGAGAGCAGCCGGTATTACTAGTAATCCTTTCGTTATTGCCAAATCAATTGGATAATCACTCGTTCAATCAAAAAAGTTTTTTTTTATTTACTCTTTTCCTTAAACTTTACTTTATAGTTACGGATCCTGATATGAATCTAGATCATTAGCAAGATCAGAATTTCTTGTAAAAAGAGAGTAAATAAATAGTGGTATAGATATATCATAAAATGGATTTCTTCCGTATTGGGATTGGGGGATCGGGCATTTCTGGAGAGCAACAAATGGGTTATATTATATCATTTCATGGCGGATCGGCAAATTATTGGGCCGAGCTGGATTTGAACCAGCGTAGACATATTGCCAACGAATTTACAGTCCGTCCCCATTAACCGCTCGGGCATCGACCCAGGAAGAATCAATTCCAGGCTTATTGATAATCCACGATCAACTTCCTTTCGTAGTACCCTACCCCCAGGGGAAGTCGAATCCCCGCTGCCTCCTTGAAAGAGAGATGTCCTGAACCGCTAGACGATGGGGGCAGACTTGCACGACCGCCATCATACTATGTTCATAGTATGAATAGTTTTTTAAAATTGTCAATATAATGGAATGGTATGACTCGATACGAAGGATCTTTCCGTCTTTCACGATTCTTTCTATACAATTTTTTTCGATAAAAGTTTGGTTCAAAGGCCACGCCGAATCTCTTTATCCGAATCTCTTTATCAATGATTCAATGAAATATCTTGGATCTATGTTAAATTAGTGGATACATGTATCACTCAAATGAATTTAGTTATGATGTCAATTAGGATAGTCTTGAAACAATTCATTGTATTGATATTTATCAAATCCAATATCATATCAATAAACCGTTTTATTTTACCTATATTATATACTCTATATTAAATTATATTAAATTATTTAATTTACTTTTACTGGATAAAGAAAATTTTTCATTCCTGAATGAACCCTTATACTTATTATAAGATATATCTATCCTTATACTTATTATAAGATATATCTATGTACATCTATTATAATAAGTATATATACTAAACTCATAGTGTCTTTATTCAGGAATTGGATCAAACAAGCCCTTTTAACTCAGTGGTAGAGTAACGCCATGGTAAGGCGTAAGTCATCGGTTCAAATCCGATAAGGGGCTTTGATTTTTTCATAAATCATAAAACTCCGGCAGTAGTATTCATATTTGAAGTGCGAATAAAGATATTGTTGATCTTTGTAATTGTAATAAAGTAATAAAAAAAAAAGTAACAAACCGTATAATTTCATATTTTAATTATAATTTAATATTTTAATATATAATCAAAATTATAACATTATAATTAATTATAGTATGGTTATAAATTTGCTATTTTAATAAATTAAATATATTATTAAATAAAAAATATATTATTAATTATTAAATAAATAATATAATTATTATAAATATTATATTAAAATATTAAATATTATAATGAATATATTAAAATATTAAATATTATAATGAATGTAAGGATAAGTCGTCTCGTTAAATCTTCAAATATTACTATTCCTTTCCTTTCAAATATTACTATTCCTTTCCTATTTTCCATTATTCCAATTAAATCGATTAGAAATCAACAAAATAAAAAGTAAGTGGACCTAACCCATTGCATCATAATTATATCCACTATTCTGATATTAAAATTCGATAGAGATGAAATTGGATCTTTTTTTTCTTTGGACTACGCGGGAATCTGTCGATATATCCGATTTAATCTTCTTGTTCCTAGACGTTCTATAGGAATAAATTAGGAATGAATAAATTACTATTCCCTTCCTTTACCGGGAAACATTTATTCCAAGTCACAACATACGAGCCATTTTAAATATCTTTCTTTGATTCCAATTCCAGAACACAAGACCCGTTTTATTAGTTA